AAAAACAAACTAAATATAAATGGAATTTTTTTAAATACTATTAAAAAAGGGCTTGTGTTGGATTGGCACTACATAGCTGAAAAAAGTTTAGATTTTAGATAGAGGAATAAAAAAAAATACCAAGTAGAAAAAAATATCAGATTGAATCAATAATCAATAATAAGTAACTAGAATAAAAAAGGGAGGATTCCTTGGTTATTACTTATTAGTATTCAACGAAAACCGACCAATTGAAGGAACTCCCAGAATTTTATATTTCTAGGATCAAGCAACTCGAGTTTTGTCGTTCTAGAACATGAGATTTTATAGAAGCAATGAAAAATAGATATGAGTAGAATCCAAAAAGGAAAAAAGTATATATATAAATTTATATAAGAATTACTATCCCTTTCTATTTCTTTATTTCATTAATTCAATTTTGTTTGATTAGGACCAAGTTACTTAAAAACCTCTGCCTTTTTTAAAAGATACCGAACAGTTCCTGTGGGCTGAGCGCCCTTTTCAAGGAAATATAGAATAGCAGGAACGTTTAAATAACTTTGATTCTTTATCGGATCATAAAAACCTACGTTCCGAAGATCTCTTCCTTCTCTTCGGGATCGAACATCAATTGCAACGATTCGATAGACGGCTCATTGGGATAGATCTAAGTAAATGAACAAGACCCCCCCTAGAAACGTATAGGAAGTTTTCTCCTCGTACGGCTCGAGAAAAAATGATTTGGAGTTTTGTCTACGTATAGAATTCTAATTTCTGGCAAAGGAGTTGATAAAATAAATTAGAATGGGATTTAACTCATTTTTTTCTTCCTCCTTCCTGAAAAAATAAAAATCATTTGTACCCATAACTCAAGTTGGATAATTCTCAAAGAGCTTAAAAGAAAAAAATATTTAGGCAATTTATTTCATTTTTTGAATGGTCTTTAACCCCCTCTTGCTTGTCTCATTTAATCTTTATTATTATCCAGTTATTGAGACAATTGAAAAAACGGTGTTTCCTTGTTCTGGGATCCTTTTTTTGTTTTAAATCAGTGGGTTTAGACATTACTTCGGTGCTTCTTAATCCTTACAAAATGGCAGCAACATACCCCTTTTGTGATTTCTTTCTATCAAAGAATCATATAAACGCTCGATTCCCGCGTGATACACTTTGAATCGAAAGACTTTTCTCAATTTCAACAAATTTTGCTTTTGAATTAAAAACTTGACTGAATCGGATCCTTTCAATTTCTATATTGCTATATATGATATACTTACAAAGTTGTTCCAATTTATTGATTGGTATTAACCCTAGATTCTTGCCCCCTGAAAGATGAATCCATACTTTCTACCCGAGCTCCATCATGTACTATATTCATTACAACCTAACAAAAAAGGATTCTAGTGAAAACAGAACAGATGTCGGGTCAAGAGCACCTTCATTCATAGAAAAGATGGCGGATGTAAGAATAAAAATCCACAACGGATCGTGTCCTTCAAGTCGCACGTTGCTTTCTACCACAGCGTTTCAAACGAAGTTTTACCATAACAAAAAATTCCTCTAATTTGGAACCCATATGGAATTGATTCAATTATGGAATCATGAATAGTCATTGGTTCCGTCGATACATAAACATATTAATCTATACCCTTTTTTCTTCTATACAAAGATGACAAAAATTTTTTTGAAGCAATCTTAGCAAGATCCCACCTATTATTGTATGTTATTGTATGAATGCAACACTTTAACTTTACTTTTTATTAAAAAAATTAAAATATCTGTTTCTTTTCGAATTGAATCATCAACGATTTAAAGCAGATAAATGGATTGACAAAAAAAACCCCATTTTATTTTTTTGTGTGAGATAGATAAAAAAGACCGATCGAAGAGAATATTTAAGTACTTGTTCTTTCGATTCGAATTTTATTAAGATGAACGAATTAGGGGTTTTTCGTACCTATGAGATAGACTGAACTACAGTCTTTATTATGGATCCGTTACATATGTAACTTGATTCGTTATTAATGAGATTCGGACATACACAGATATACATATATTTAAAATAAGACCTCCTGTTACTGTTACTAATTAAGAACTATCTATCCCACGACGCTCTGGGAATGCTGAATCAGAACAAAAAGAAAAAAGGATACCTTTTGGGGAAAGGATACTCTCTAGGGACAAAGACAAACAAGTCCAGATTAGGCGCTTGCTCCTAATTTTTTAGTTTACCCAAACCCAGTCTTGTCTTAAGAGACTTAATCCCATTAATTTAATGTAATAACCCTCCTCTTGTTTAGAATAAAGAGATCCTAATAATTTGGCTACCCCATTTTTTTAAGTTTAATTTGAATGGATAAAGAATAAGATATAGGAAAGAAGTGCTCTTTCTTAGTGTAATTCAAAATAAAATGTATCGTTGAAAATTTAAAAAGATATGAGACGTAAGGTTTTTTCTTCAAATTAAGTAGCTATAAACCCCTTTAATATGAAGGGAATGAACATATCATATGATGAAAAA